GGTGGGTTGGCCAGGACTTTCCTGTAGTGTAGTAAGCCAAGGCAAGGCTTCCTCTGTTGTTTGCTCAGTCCGTACCGTAGCGATGGCTTTTGAACTTCAATAGGCATTGTTGAAGCGATATGACTGAAGCTCTTTGCTAGTGTTTAATAGTCAGAGATAGGGCGCGAATCCTCCGTTTGCTTCAAAATGACTATTGTTGTTAAAGCGGTGAGTGACCTGCCCCGGCATTCCTTCTGTCAAATCGAGGTAAAAACATGATGCATCTCATCGTCAAAACCAGCTGCAGCTGCCAGTCCGGTTTGGAGACAGACGTGGTAACTTCTGCCACGGGAGTGGAAGTACTCTTAGCCCTTCTGTCTGGTCAATTGGTTGAATCGCTTTGATCGATAAGCATTGGTCCAGGAGTTCCTAGCTTACTTCTTCTAACAACCGATGTTACAACATCCGCTGTTTGATATAAGATCCGCCGTCTCATGCAGCTATTCGGTAGAGTGGAACGAATTGGACAGAACAACCTGAGGTACCTTTACAAAGGCCGGTCCCCGGTTGCCCACGCTCCTGGAAAGCTCTGTAAGAAAGCAGCAGCTTAGTGTCAAATGTTGCGGGGAAGCAAATAGCAGGGGATATCAAGTTTTTTTATGTTGGCACTCTCAAAGTAGAATATGCATTTCATGAACCACTCCAGTTCGAGCACTGGAAGCTACATCAAGTACAGTCCTACTTTCTTAACTTAAAGGGCAGTCTCATATACTTATAGTATACTATAGTGGATGCGAAGCTAGATAGATGGATGTTTTATGGTTCTTTGGTGGCTGTTTGATGATGGGGCTTGTCTTGTCGGTAGTAGGTCAGGTCCGCCCTTTACTTGGATCTGGATCTCATCCCTAGCTCGTAAAGCTTGATTCCAGTTCCGTGTAGTCAGGGTGGTGCTTTTGGCCTTTACGCTCTGGTTGGTAATCGCGGTTGCTGCCCCTAGCCACTGACTATTCTTATTTAAGTAAGCCTACCCAGTTTAATCCCCCTCTCCCTCTCCCTATGGTCGAGCAAGTTTCACTCCCTCTCGCAGTTAGTTTCTCCGACAAATAGATCTGATCGCAATTCAGATTCTTTTGCCATCACCTTCTATTACTTCCTTGGTCGAGCATCTATCAACACCTGACGATGAGGAGGAATATTACATATTGCCTCAAAAGGCAAGCCACAGTGAAGTCTCCTACTAAATGCTTATTACCAGATCCAACGATTCTCTGTGAAAGGGTTTTTGATCGATTTCCACTCCTAGCCCAGAAGAGAAGGGGCTGCAGATAATTCTATGCTAATTAAGTAGTTTGTTATATCCAATTCTTAAAGAAAAGTATGTATTTGAAGTTTGGTAAGATCTTCCCTCTTGTGAAAGAGAGGAAGGCACTAAGACCCGCTAGAAGGACTCTAAGGGAAGAAAGAAAGCGGTCCTAGTGAGGTGCAATGCTGAAACTGTGATCGGTAAACAAACCCTACAGAAGTCTGAATGGGATACTTCACTAAGGAAGTAGCACCTGCGGTTAACTATACTAATCATAGGCATTCTGAGTTGCGTTTGGGTATGGAATGGATAGTCCCCAAGTGGCTGCCTCTCCTACTACCAATGTGTGTGGGCGGATCATCGCCCCTTCATTCTGGTTCTACTTCATTCGCTATTAACAAGACGGCACACGCAAGACAAAAGATGTCAAATCATGCCCTTGAAAGGTGTAGATGAAGCCTTTTCCTTTTCTGCCGGAAAACACTTGAAGGATACGAGGCATAAGACTATGGATCGAACTTCTTAAGAGGGAACCGCTACTGCAGCCAATCCATTGAAAGGTGAAGGCAATGCTAAATGCAGGTGCAGACCGATTGGGTTCTCCCTTTTGCTAGGGGGTGATGTTACCAGGTTTTTCGCGAATGTGAGGTTCAAGTACTGCCATCCTTTGTTGGTCGAGTTCGCTGTGTAATTTCAACAATGCCATTCGAAACCGAAAAGGCCGTAGCTGCATCTTTCGAGAAAAATAAATAATAGGTGTCACGCCGATGATTAGGAGAAGTTATGGCTTAGGGAAGGGCGCTTCTGCCCAGATCTATGATTGATCTAGAATTCCCCGAGACGAGACGAACTGTCGATTCTCCGATAAATGTCAATGACTTAAACATGTTTCCGAGACTTCAACATACATGTTTGGCAGCGGCAAGGAGTTTTGACTTCCTAACACGGATACCAAGACAGCTGAGCAGTGAGGAATATTACATATTGCCTTTCAGTCTCGAAGCAAGCTGTGGTACAATCCCTACTTCGCTCCGGCTCGTTCCGTTCCCGTGTACTATACTTTCTATTCCTATCCCGCAGTGAACGAAGTTCGCGATGGGTTAAGGGGCCTATAGTATAGAGGGATCTGGGATTCGGTATAATAACTCCTCGTAATTCAGGCGAGTGGAGGAAAGTGAAGTTGACTGTTGGAGGAAAATAGGCGAGCCCTACTAGTACAATAGTCTACGGAACTAAAGGAACTACTCGGCTATTAAGAGACAAAATAGATTCGGCTCGTTGGCTCTATAGACTCACTCTCTTCACAACGAGAGGAGTTTACTACACGTATGGCCTCGTTTAGCCTTGTCTTAAACGGTGGCTCCGTGGTCCCAAGTGCTCGTCTTTTTAACTTCTCCCTGGAACTGTTGATCCCTTCCGCTCCGTTCGTTCCGAACTCGCGAGCGAAGTTTTGGCATGTCAAGTCTCTTTTCTTTCAACTCCGCTCGGTGATCGCTCATGGCTAATATAGGTAGGTCCAGAGCTAGCTAGTGTTCAGAAGTCACTTAAGAGATTGAATTGAATATGGGTCCTATTAGAATAGGCTATAAAAGAGATAGAGATTCGCATTCGGGAAGGGAACCATAGCAGCTGATAAAGGCTGCTGGTGGAGCCGGAGAAGAACGGGGATAAGGGCTGGTAAGTACTAAAGCTGCTGGAGCGGCTGCCTTCGCCCACGAAGGAATCGGAATCTCGCTACTTCCCCTAACTGTCCTAGAGCAGGAGAGAGTGAATCTACAAGCAGGGAATAAAAAAAAGAATAGGCGCCTCTATAGTCTTCCTTTTCTTGCCGCTTCGCTTCCAGACATAGGATATATTAGATTAGAGGAATGAATGAGGTATTGCTGACCAGGTAAGAGAGATCTTCCTAATTACACCAGTAAAGCCGGAGTAAGTGGATTGGCGTTACGTTATCAGATCCAGACGAGCTCAGAGCCATAGCCTATGCGAGCCTTACCGGATCTCTTGTACATTTTTTCAGTTTACTTTACCTATGAGAGAACCGGCATATTCTTACTAACTAAACAAAGGAGGGCTTAGTGATTAACAACCTCCGGAAAGGAAGTCGTCTTTCAAGTCAAAAAGTAATAAAGGTGCCGAAGGCGAAAGGAGAATCCGCGTCTTTTTCTCTTTGTTTACGGAAGGATTAGTAGAGTAGTGTGCTTAGGTCGTGGTCTAGAGTACTTCCTTCCGCGCCTTGGTTAGCCGAAGAGAAGTGTGCATGAAATGGTGGAGCTCCTATGGGTCAACACAAGTTGCGTAGACTTCAGACCCACTTTGCTTTCACGATTTTACCTTGGCATTCCATCAATGAATTCATCTTCCGCTTTGCACTGGCCCCATTCCTAAAGTTCGTATTCTTCGATCATAAAGGTGAATCAAAGTCTAACTAAAGCAGAAAGAGGATAAAAGGGAGCCTGTCAATCCTAAGAATGTGGTCTCAATCCTTGCGTTCCGGGCAAGCTGAAGTTTTGTAACAAGCCCCCTGATCCGCATGTGTTAAGCATATAGTCTCAGTTTAGACTTCTTTCTCGATAGAGCGGAACTAGGACTCTAAAAAGAACAGATTGTACTACAGGCTGAGACCTCGTGAGGTGGAATGAGAACCTACCCCACATTTCCATTTTATATAAGACAGACTGCGGGATAGGGCAATGGAGAGAGATGTGATATCAAGGACTTCGGCAAGGAGACATATAGCTTAGCTTACTTAGGAGGAAAGAATGACAAAATTCGGAATGGAAAAAGGGTGGATGCAATAGAATCCGCTCTCATTAGCAGGAATTCTCTTAAAAAAAATAAGAAGACTCGCTTTCTGTACTAAAAAGACTCTTTGATTCGTTTTATATTGACTATCTAACGGAAAAGACGGTTAATAGGATTATTGTACTGAACTAAATATGGAACTGAATTCCGCTAAAAGACTGTTTGACTTCTCTTCTTTGTTAGTTTAGATCCCTCGGACTCGTTCCGGTGAGTAGAAGCAGAATAGAAAACGTAGGAAAGTTTCGTTTATTAGCCGCTGGCGGTTCTACTTACTTGTGAACATGAAGCCTTCCTTTCGAAATGAAGAGAATGCCTCCGGGGATGTAATGTAGCTGATCACTGACTACTGAAAAAGTACAAGTAAGCTCCAACCCCGTTACATAATTCATAAATTTATAACAAAAATCTTTCTTCGATCGGAAAAAAAAGACAAAAGAATGGTTTAGCCAATGATAGACTGAGCACTAACCCAATCTTGAAAACCTCCCCGATTTCCACAGTCTGATGACTCACTTAAGGACGGCGTTAGGCGAAGATATTTCCTATGACTTAACGGAAAGAGGTCTTCCTTCTCATCATAGTGAGCCTCATCTTCAAGAAAGATCGACGAATGAAGAGAGGATTCACTCACTTCATCTTAGATATTATGCCTTTATTTTTGGAAGTCTTCTCTTGGTTGTCTTGCTAAATAACAGAGCAGCCTTCATCTCCTAAAGGGAATTGTAGTGTAGTCGAGTATCAAATCATGAATTCATAAAATAGAATAAGTCCCTATCGCCTGAACACGGGAAAGGTTAGGCATCTATCTTTAGTGCGTTAAGTGAAATAAGGGTCGTATTCTAAGTTTCTTCCGCTTTCTGTTGTAGGATTCGAGAAAGTCTTTTTGGTTCCATAACCTCCATGGTTATGTAGCTCCTATGGGATGATTCAACCCATGATACGTATGTTGATTTAGCAAGCCAATGCCTTAAGCCTTATCCCAGTAGCTCAGTAGTAGAGCGGTCAGCTATTCACCACTGATTCGTCGTAGGTTCAAATCCTACCTGGGATCTTATTCTCTATCTATCCATTCAAAGTGGACAAGAAAGAAAGCATAGTACCCAGCGGATTTAGAAATACCAGCAGTATTAAAGTCAGTGGTGATACATTAAAGAAAGCGAAGCGCTAGTGCCTTTGTACAAAAGAGAGAGGTTGTACACAAGTCTTTAGTTTTTCTTTAAGGGGTTAAGGCCCCTTTCGAGCTTTACTAATAGATAGGGGTGGCAAGCTAGCTTTAGAGAGTAGGGGCTAGGTCACCATACTCTCTCCATGCTTCTATTTGCATAGTCAATGCGGCTCTGGCATTTTGACCCGAATTGGGCCTACTTTGGCCGTGGGTCAGGCTTTCCATGACCTGCTGGACAGGAAGTTGAGTTATGAGTTAAGGGTTGCTATGGGGGGGAAGGTAATTTGAATTAAACTACGATTTTGTTACTAGTCTGAAACTGCTACCCCCGCTGCCCTAACTGCTGCTTTCATTAGTGAACTTTGAATCCGCTTACCGGTCCTCGGTCTATTTTTCCCTTACCCGCAGCTAACCGCTAAACAGTCTAAATCAGTAGCCTCACAGCTATTTCTCTGTCCTAACTAGGGTTTCTTTCAAGCGAGCCCATTCTTTCTTTCTTTCAGCTTTGTTTCATTCTCCCATTCAAAAAGTTCAATAAGAGATAGAACGGTTCGATTTCTTACTCTTTTCTTTGACCTCCCCTAACTCGAGACCTTGACTCTTCGGGGCTTACCAATCATGATTGTTTGACGAAAAATGCTCTGATCCCAGTTTGGGACTTCCTCCTCATGTCATGTCACGAAACGCATTCGAGACTTTTCACTTGAATATATATGTATAAGAGAGAGAAAGAAAAATTGTGATCTTCACAACTGGGGAAGGGGAGTCGCCTACCCCACGGAAGGATCATAGATCTCAATAAGTGGATCATGAGTCAGTACGTCAACAATCAGAAAAATCTCCATATAGCACATTTACCAATCCAATCTAAGGATTGTTTGTCAGGTCTTTCCAATGCCGGGTAAAGGATCAGCAGCAAACCACCTTTTTTTACAAATGATTGTGATTGTATTGTGGAATTGAGGCAGGGGACGGTGCTAGACGACTCGGCGATTCTACCCTTCTTTTTTTCCCAGGATTGGATTGTCGCCTTACTGCTTGACGAGAACAACCTACCACTGACTTTTTTTGAAAGTACCTCTCTCATTACACCAAACGAGTCTGTCTTTTACGATAGGGCTTGAGATCGGTCCACCACTAAGGATCTATGGTAGATCAAAGAGCGCAGAGAAGATTGCCCACCACTAGTTCTTGTACGCGCTATAATATAAGATATAGGCTTTCTATGAAAGCTCGTAGGATCCGCTGACAAAAGAGAAAGGGATTCGGACTCGCCTGGTTCATGTCTATCGAAGAGGGATCTCAAATTGCGCTTGACCGCCGACTCGTAGCATGGGTGATAATTCTTCCTTCTGTTTTTCCGTCTTCTTCTCTGCCGAAAGGAAAGACAAAGGCGAGGGAGTCCTCGGATGGGGAAACCCGCGATTGAGAGGTCAGATCACACCATCCTCATTGATCCAACTCGGGTTGGTATGCTCACAAAGAGAGACCAATCCACATGTGTTTAAGTTTGAGAGCCACCTTGTTCTCTATGGGTCGAATCCCCCGACCAAGACCTTGTCGTGGATGGAGTTGCCCGATGATAATATGACTTACTGTTTATGTTATGGCTCCGTTGCTGGACAGTCAGCGGGAATTCCGGGCTGTCCTTGACAAGTGATCAATCCAAAGAACTCCGATCGATGGAAGAAAGCGAGCACTCAACCTCACCTAGATCTTCCTTTGTTGCACCTAATGGAGAAAGAAGACTGGTAATAGGTTTCTTTTGGAAAAATAGATCTAAGTTTAGCCTGTTTTCTTTTGATTCATCCAATTGTGGAGAGTGAGTCTAGTATCATACTTCCAATTCCTCTAAAGGAGTTGACCCGAATCAGTAAGAGGGATGATATATTGACAGACTTATCCCTGGACCATTTTCTGCCTACTTTACTGTCCTGGCCCTACCCCCTACTTGTGAATGAAAGCACTACGCCAAGTCTTTTTTTTTATTCCTTACTCTATTGGCTGGCTCGCGGGACTACTTGACCAGTGGAACCACTCCATTTGATTACTAATTATTCATTAAGCCCGTCTTTAATTCATACTAATTTATTTAGTTTAGCCCAGGAGGGATTTCTCGACTCAAATTGGAAAAAAAGAACCAAAGGCCTCACTCCTCATGACAAAGTGGTCACACTAAATCAACCTGGGATTCCCAGCTTTTCAAGGCAAGGGTTTCAAACAAAATTGTCCGAGAAGATATTCTTCTTTTCTTAGGACTGAAACTAATTCCCCTGCTGTAGCCCTTTCAAACGGACCCTATCCCGTTGCTTTCTCATATGAGATAAAAGCACTCTCTTGAATTGACTTAACTGCTTTGACTTACTGAAGGGATAAGGAAAGAGTGCTTCCTTCTAATGGTGTCACTGGCCTGGCTAAGAGATTGCAAAGCTATAAAACAAAGCAAACTCGCCACCATATAAGCAAACTTGGCTGCCACTACAACTGTAACCCAGGAAGGGATTACATTTTTCGACCAAAGGTTGCGGGATTAGATTATGCTAGTCTGGCATGACATCAAAGAAAACTACAACTCCAACTGGCTAGCCGAAGAGAGTATGCTATGAAAAAAGAACCTTCTTTACTTTCAGGAAGATATCCCGTTTGCCTTTGCTTACCCTTCAGACCTAAAAAGATTCTCTTTTATTTAGTGTCATGACGGGCCGATAGAGGAGATTCAATTACTAATTACTTAATAAATAAGTAGAGGAATTATCACTGGCTCGAAATGCATGTATACAAAAAGCTTGTTGGCTTGTTCGCTCGGTAGGAAAGGGAGCACTTGTAAGAAGAGGCCCTTAGAAAGCTTAACTTGTTAGACCGAGGAGATTGGCAGAACTGAGAGTCCTACTAATCTTATCTACGGTATCACTTTTCAAACTCTTATCAAAGAGATCCTTGGGAGGCCTGCTATCTATGGTATCCTCGGTATGACGATTAATGGCTCTTACCTAGCTATTGCCCTGATCCTATTCGATCGTATAGAACGCTACTATAGACCCTAGCTATTCCGCCCTATCAAAGCCCAGAGCAAAGAAGGATGGAGGGACAACAACCCCTGAGGGAAAGGCAGAAGCATAAGCACTGACACGAGATGTCCTTATCATCACTCTTTCTCGATCGAAGGCTTTAGCATTCCAATCTGATCTAGTTGCTGCTTGCCCATTTTCATTCAATAATCCCGCCTTTGCCAATAGACTGAAAAGCTTTCAAATCCCCTTGACTCATCTAATGCTCTCCCACTGGCAGGAAGTAGAACTGCAACTGCTGGAGGGGCTCCCTGGAAAAGAAGGAAAGAGAGATGGTTTTGACAAAAAGAGATGGAATTTACACATGAAAGATAGGTGGAAGTAGGCCTATGTGCGTACGGAAATGGCAGTTTTTCTTGTTCATCGGCCGGACGGAGGGGACTCGCTGCTAGCCCTCGGCGATTGGGAGGGATATGTGCTAAGGGAGTTATGGTTCAACAAGCTCAACAAGAAAGGGAATTTCGGTTAGTGTTCTATCTGAACCAGGTTTAGTCCATTCATTACAGGTTACGAACTAAAAGAACTTCCCTGCCATAGAAGGTTACGGGGAATCAGTCCCGGTTGACCGAGCAGAAGAGTGCCACGCTGACGGAGCAGGAGAGAGCCCCCTTAGAGAATGGGCGACGAGCGATTGGAATAGGGGGAGTTGGGAAGCGCTTGAGGAGAAAGGTCCACTCACACCCGTGGCAGGTTAAGGGTATAGAAAAGGGTTCCATCTTACCCGAAATGTCGAAATGCTGGTTGATACGGGGTAGGGGGAGATGGTGACAACTGCCAGTCTACGAAGCCGTGGAATAGCAGGCAGGCAACCCTTCATTAATAGACGGGGGAATCAGGGGGTTGCTTACTCTCGCGACTATACGCGCAGGAGGGTTGGGGACTCATGGAAAGTGATGAATAGAATCTGCGAATCGCAGTATTCCCCGGTTCCAGGGTTCCGACTCACCCTCCATTAAGAAGCATCTCATTCAAGTCCACTTTTCGCTGTTCGACATAACTGGCGAGTCACGTCAACCGCCTTATTGTTGGTAGGGCACTCTAGAGCCATCATTCTCATTTGGTCTGGTTGTATAGCGGAGAAATGACGTCGACCCGATCTCCCTAAGCAGAGCCCTTTTTGAGGTAGAGTGTTGCTGCTCATATGACTGAGAAACCGACCAAACCCGTTTCCCCTACTATGCTACCATTCAGGGATAAGGTTTAGTAGACGGCCTACTATTAGAATCAAATCATCTGGTCAAAAAGGGTGTTGGTCGATTCGGTCAGAAAAGGTGTTAGAGAATAGGAAATGGTCATTAAGGGTGATGGTCAGAACGGGTGCAATCTCCTACTATTCGAGAACCAGCTCTTATATACGTGTTAACAACTTGAATGAGGGGAATAGAAATAGTAGGGTTTGTTTCCACCCATCCTCAGAAGTGACCGGTCGATGACATAAGGGGCCGTTTCTCGTGAGGGTCGAACGGGAACCCGATCAATCTCGAGCTCAAACTCGGACCTCCCGTCCGTTGGCATTTCGTCCGTTGCTTACTTCCTAGTCGATTCTACTCATCCGGTCACTCTAGTCTCGCCTCGGCTCTTCCCCGGACATGCCTAGGGTGGGGAGACGAACAATCTCAGCTTGTCATCTCGTTTCCCTCGTATCTCGTGGAGGGAGTATCATATGGACTTCCCGATTTCTGGCTCGAAAGGGAGTTTACTTGCTCGACCATAGGGAGAGGGAGAGGAGCAGGAAAGCTTTCACTCGATCGAATAAGCGAGATTTACAATAATCGAATATGCTTTTCCCTCCCCCTTCTATCCGACCATCTATCCATTCGGTAAAGATGCCCCTCAACAAGCTAACGATGAATAAGAAAGCACTCGATCGACAAGTAATAGTGAGCTGCTTCCCCGCTATCCGATTAATGGAAGCAAATTGGAGAGACAGAACTCAATGCCCTACTTTTCCAATAGAAGGCCGACTAACCCACTATTTCTTAATGACAGACTCGAATTGAAAGACTTCATGCTCGTGTCGGGAGGGAAGGCCATAATGAATAGTAGGGCCAATCAGACGAGTGAGTCGATCAAGCAATCAAGAAAAGGCATTCTTCTCGATCAAGCAATCAAGCTCTCACATTATCTGCCTGCTCTCACACCCTCCCTCTCACAGATTATTCAAGAGCTTCCGTCCACTCCCAAGGTAGGACGAGAAAGCTTCTCCTTCTATTTTCACGGTTATTGGTAAGCCCTCTCACATTCTTTCCCCGTTTCTCAGTGGTAAACCCCTTCAATTAGAGGGAGAAGAATAGTAGGTTGGAAAAGTTGAAGGAGAAGGTGGGCCCGTATCGCTCCCTCGGGAGAAGAAACGGTAGCTTTCATTCTGTCTCTCCAATCCTTTCTCGCCGGGACTTGCTGAACATGATAAGGTCGTTGCAGGAAAAAAAACCTCCACTTCCGGGGTGGGTCGATAGGAATCTGTCTATTAGGTGAAAGCAATCTGGCCCAGGTGGGTTCCCACACTCAAGAAATAAGAAAAGAGAACCACCTTGAGTTCGATCCACAGATGAAAGGGAATCGACGGGGTCTACTGTTGGGGCAAGATCTGGATCTGTTGAATCTGAATCAGTTCTTATTCTGTATGTACCTTCTCCATTTGCTGGACGATAGCCGCCTCCATCTGTATAGCTGCCTTATCCATCTGGACCTGCTCCATCTAGATTTGTCGGATCTGGATCGGAAGAAAGAGAAGAAGCTCTTCTTATCTTTCTGGGTAGGGATGACCAGAAGGGTTTAATATCGATATTACTAGTCTACTAGAAACGTAAGGAGAAAACCAACCGGGGGTACGATCGATTATGAGGAGAAAAAGAACCTACCTTTCCTCCGCTCTCCTCATGTGGGAAGACGTAGTAAGGGTTGGACGACTTACTTGTGCCCGAATCCACAGTTCCATCCAAACCCGGAGCATTTCAATTCTATAGAGAATTTCTTTCACTGGGGGAGTACTAATCAAAAGGGGTTGTATTCGGCCCAAGCTCAGGTTTTGGTTCTCCACCCTCATCCCTCCACATATCGGATCCAGCCGATGATTAACACAGCTTGAGGGGAACAGGTTTTGGTTTTCCGCCTTATTCCGGGCCGATGAGGACCAGTATTCTATTCCCATTCTATTTCCAGATGATTCCTATATGTCCCATTCCGGTCGCAACGACCCGGATACAAGCTCCGGGGGACCTAATTGGGGAAAGTGGATGAGGAGAAATAGTAGCAGATTCAATGGTGGAACCTTCGGGTTATTGGTCAAAAAGGGAATGTCCTATCACGTATTAACCACCGGGTTCGGATGCCACTTTCCGGTTAGGATGCTTTTCACACACCGAAGAATTTGTCTCAACGATAATCAAAAGAGCCGCATTAGATTCATTCGAATTCGCTCTTATCCTTCCCTCTAGAATGGAATAGCCTTCCTTCCCAGTGGTGGCTCGGGGATTGGACACGAATAGAAGCAGCTCCAGTTCCAGAGCTTATCCCAATAGATCTAGCGGATCTAAGGGGTTTTTTCTCCTTTTCTTGGGAGAGTCTCTCCAGCTGGATCATGAGGGCACAAAACACCTTTGACTAGGTTCAAGCCTAGCCTAGGATACCCCGCTTCCGCATACACACCAGGGAATGAATTTGGAGAAGGATCAAAAGGAATTGGACTTGCTAACCCAATTGACGGGAATGGATGAGCAAGAAGAGACAGATTGATGACAAGAGGATCCAACAAATCCAGATCCAGATGGATAGGGCTAATACATTCCATAAGGATGCTCAAATTCATGAAGTCTAATGTCTCTTGATTCTCCAAACCAGTACCCACTTTCGACACAGCATATAATGATGGATCGATATGAGCAGGATTTGAATCCAATGTCGTTCACGTACCAGTCCTCTTTTGATCATCATCCCCTTATCGATGAATACGGAAGGGCGAATCCGGAGATTATCCGTACGTCGTCCAACCAACCCTATAGCTGGAAACCTTTTCTTCGGGGTCGATTGACTGAAGGATCTCCCTCCTCCAACTATTTCAACTCTCTGTTATTAGTATGGCGAGCCGAACTAAAGGCGGTTCTCTTCTCAAATGAATTGCAGTTTGACCCAATAGTGAGTAGCCTTTCTTCTTTCTTCTCGGTCCGCTTTGGCTCCTGATCTTGAGCTCGCTTTTGTTCAATTATAAATAAAAAACCGCTTTGATGGAGATTTGTAGCATCATTCAAGTAAATACAGATTGAGATCGTAGAAACATGAGCTTGTGATATAGCTACACCTAATTCCGGACCGGTTAATGCAAGAACTATAAATAAAGGACCAGGATCTCCTATAAAAAATAAAAGATCATTCATACATAGCATAGTCCAAGCGAACCCACTTAAAATCTTTACTGAACTATGACCGGCCATCATATTAGCAAATAAACGTATTCCTGAGCTTAATGCGCGAAAACAATGAGGAATTAGCTCAAGGAGTACTAAAAAAGGTGCTAACGGCAGTGGGACTCCTGCGGGTAATGAGAAGCTTAAAAAATGAAGCCCATTTCTTTGAAATCCCACTATAGTAATGCCAATAAAAATAGAAAATGAGAGACCCAAAGTAATGAGAAAATGACTTGTAACTGTGAAGCTATAAGGTATCATACCCTGGGGATTACGAAATAACGAAAAAGTAAAAGTGACCGAGATGCGAGGGAAAAACTTTTGTTTCACATTTCCGGAAAGACCGCCTATTTGTTCGTTTACCAGGTTCGGTACGAAATCATAAATAAGCTCTACCGAGGATTGCCAAGCATTTGGTACTGAGTTTCCTCCTCCGTTTTTAGTAACAAAATGAACCAGAAGTAGGACCAAACTGAGAGTTAGCAGCATAAACAAAGAAGGATTTGTGAATGAGAAATACAAGTTTCCTATATTCATAGGAATCAATGGGAGAATGGCAAATTGCTCAAGTGGGCTGTTGGGCGTAATCGAAAGTATCATGACTTATTAAGATTCACTTGTAGTTCCGCTTCTTGTTCTAACAGAAAGACTTGTCGGAAATCTGGTTGGTCCAACCAAGAAAGGCATGGGAGTCTTTGGGCATCTCACAGGAAGAGGACGAAGAGTCAGCTTTTTTCATTTCGCCAACTCTTCTTCCTCTGTTCGGAAAGTAGCTGATAGAGTCTGCACACAACTATGACCCTCTTTTTGTACCAAAGTACCTTCCCCAAAAACTTTCTCGGAACGGGGTCTTTGGTACACGCCCAAAGAGAGGTAAAAAAAAAGGAAAAAAGCCATCGTAGCAACTGGAGCTTGAATAGGACTTGATTAAGTCCTATCATTCTGATGAGAAAAAAAAAGGGGGATGGCATACCAGCTACTCTCTCGGTAGGTCGGAGAAATTCAAAGGATAAAAAAGGGACGGCATCCCAGCTACTCTCTCGGTAGGTCGGAGAAATTCAAAGGATAAAAAAAAACTTTGAATCGAATTCTACGCTTTCTTCTCTTATGAAATTTCTAGTTTGTGATCGTCTCCCCAATATGAGATAGGTTGCAGCTATAGTCAGAACTCCAACTGGGACAATCTAGTTTAAACCATGACCATCTTTTTCTCTTTATATCGCGTTATATTATATATATTATATATTAATTAAGGCTTCTACCGCCTCCAATAATACAGTACAACACGAATTTTGGGAGGTTTCTTTTCTTCCTCTCTTAGTATTAATGCCTTTGTCCGGAGGCCTTCTTGCACCAGCTCTTAAAGAGAAAAGACTGTCTTAGTGTATGTCCCACGACCTGTGGGACCGACAGTAAGTAGTTGGAATCATCAACTTTCTCGATCTTGGCGGGTCGCTTACACGGAGGTAGAGTCAGCTGACCGTTAGCGATCAACATGTCAAAGATGGCGTATACCTTGCTTTCATCGAAATCCCCGACTTTAGAGAGTCGTTCTTTGAGATAAATTTGCCTGCTTCTTTTCATCCCCGTTTTCGTTCTTTTGCGCAGGGGTATGAGGGGTTAGCCTCAGAAGGACAACTTTTTGGATAAGGCGTTAAGGCGGCCTTCTAACCCTCGGCCTATCTGGTCCCGTGCGGATTAACACCCTTTCGTTTCTATCGAAGGCAGCCAACCATATGAAAGCATTTGATCGTCGCGGTTTAACCGGTCAGGGTCTAGCACTAGACCTGAAAATGGAAGGGCTGCACTTCACGTTGATGTCGGCTATGCGCCTTTTGCATCCGATGACTCAGTTCACAGACCTAGTAATTCAAAGGAAGAAAGCAGATGGCCGGCTTCCCTCCTCCTAGTATCCTTACTGGTTGTCTGTCTTTTCTTTTAGGCCGAAGAGGGGAGGTCCAAGTTTTAACCTGATGGGGCACTAATAGCGATACACATTCCCAGTGTCTCGATAGCTCATAGGCGGAGCCCTATTGAGCTGCGCTTCTTTCGCCTTACTTACCGCGTATCCAAACGAATAGATTGAAGAAGTAAAGTGGTTTGGTTGTTGTGCGCGCCGGAGGCCTAAGGGGTAGTCGAGTTGCTTACGAGGGGTGCTGTACGCTAACAGTAATTACCTCCCAGGAAGGAGAGCCGCATAAAAAGAGACTCTAAACAGACTGTATTAGAGCAGCAGTCGGACTTGTTGCAAGAAAAGGTAGTTGAATGTGTTAGGCGAAGAGAATATAGCACGTAGAAGCTTATTATAGAGTCGGTAGTTCGACGGCTTAATGCTTGCCAAAGAGAGTTCTATAGCCCTTAGGATAAAGATATGACCGTAGGATTTCATAGAGAGAGCCTTTGGGCTCCTCTGAAATACCCAAAAAATGGATTGTATTCATGTTACCACGTCAGATGGTTGAAAAAGGGGTTATTGCTACCTAAATATGGCTTTATAACTCGTTTTAGCTCTGGACAAAAGATGGGAACCAGGGAGTCAGACCAAAAAGAATTAGTTCTTTGATCCATTTGGTGTCCGGAAATCCCTCATTGATAGATATAAAGAGAACACAGCTATTGAAGCTATTGAATCAACTGTGGGACTTGAGCTAGTTGGCATATCTTAACTTTTTGAATCTTCCTCTATAGCATCCGATTACTGATTCTTTTTCTGACACAAACAAAGAAGATAGAAGAAAATCTTTGCACTGTATTCGCGACAGAAGGGCTTTGTGCAAGTGAAGAAGAAAGAATGCTTGAGATTCCAAGTAAGGCATTCTCCCCGCTAGGGGAGGTAGGAAAAACCTCAGTAAAGATATCACTCACGCGGTAGTTTACTTGCTTACTCTTTATTTATTTTCTCTCTCAATGCTCGTGCAAAGAAGATTGACTGATGCCATACTCTTCTATAATAAATAGTTATTCTAGTGCAGCTAGGAGAGCTAACTAAGACTAGGAGCTGTTCGGGAGAACTCCGATTTAAGACGATTTTAAATAGACGAGATCAGATCGTAGAATATCAAAGTCTGTTCCCGCGTCCCTGGTTCTATCAAACCAGACTATTTCATTCCAGGGAGCGCTAAGAAGCAAGGCCGGAGTGAGATGAGCGTAGGTTAGGTCAGCTACCAACTAAGCTAGGAAGCCGGGAAGAGCCGGTACGGCTAACTTTCCGATGTGTTAGTGTCGTTCCGAACTCTTAATTGACTACCGGCATGCTCAACGGCCTAGGAGCGATTGCCCGACAGCCATAAGACCTGACCGCTATCAGACTGAGGAGTAGATTTCTTTCATCGATCACCCATTCCCCTTTTACCCAATGCCCTCAATCGACGGGAGAAGAAACCGAACGTACTGTCAAGGGCTTACTGAGGCCCCATCTGCATTCCTTCTTGCACTAGAGGCCACCACAAAAAGCCTTGTGCCAATCCCGCAGCGTCGAAACCTTTCTCTTGAACCACGGGTCGTTTCATACCCACCTGCACTTGCAAAGGCAGACGCATCCCTGGCTTCGTACGGATAGATACACGTCTTCGAATCTCTAAACTCCCACCCTCTATCGGAACTCCCATACACTCATCTCCATACAACATGTCCGCCCGTATAAGCCAAGTCTAACTCTTCTGAGTAGTCAAACCCCCACGGAGCGGTAAAAGGGCTGGGACGCTTGAGCAGGGGCTAAAGACAGGTACAGGTGTGACTATAAGCGAGCACTTTACTTTCCTTGGTCTGCTTGTTCATTCGGAGGATTGACCAAGAGCGCTCGGTGTGATCTACTGACGAAAAGTCTGCCCATACGTCCGTTTTTCGTACCTCACAGGTGATTCACCCTAAAACACAATTCTTGTGCGTATTGAGGGCGCAACCTCTGAATCGATTTACCTAAGACTAGAACAGTCCCCCCGGGAAGTCGGGTTCCTTCTCTTCTTTTTACCCGCCCACGGCCCGTTCCCCGGAAGTGCCCCCAACCTCTAAAACCTTACGCGGGGGGATAGCATAGCACAGTACTTCGGGCCTGGAGTGAAGCAGTCTGGTTCTTTAGAACCTGGGGCGAACGAACAGCTCCTTCATCTCGGAGGGGCAACTCCTTCACTTTTAAATAAAGCGACGCCCCACCGTGCCCACCCAACAAGCTAGGTTGCTTGCAAGACAATTGCAATACAATCCGCAATGCAATCATTCAGAATGAAAGGATTTAACAACTCTGGGTAGACTTCCTGTTTCATAACAGCAATAGCAATAGCTAAATTTCAATAGCTGTAGCTGAGCTACCTAACAAGACCAATCAGATCATTTTCAGTCCATCGCTCATAAAGAACCAATAATCTTTCCGAATTCTGGCAGTAAACTAAGCCAAAAAGAATGGCTTTTATCCTAAAGAAGCAAGGCCCTTGCGTGTTAGACGCTACCATTTTCTTGCTTGTGCATGCCAACTTCCAATTAAAATATAATAGAAAAGATAGGTCTTCCGCTAGTGCTCTAGTGATGCGGCCTCGCTAGCTTTCTGATAAATAAGATGAAACTCTATAAAATGAAAGTAATCACACGACTATCTATATAAAAAAGAACTCAACCGCGGGACCAAAAGAAAGATTGATAACTGATGTCAGGTAAGGGATACCGCCACCAGAGAAGCCTGCCGTTGAGCCGGCTTACTCGCCCACCATGTCAGCGCCTTCGGGTTAGTTCTTTATGGAGTGCTTTCTTTCATAACAACTCTCCTTATGGAAGTCCCCCACAAGATCAAGAATGCTTGTTGCCGCGGCTTTCTTGGTTTTTCGCTTGGTTTGGCTGGCTCAGTTGCTATTGCTACGGTTGCTTGCAAGACAATTGCAATAAGCCGCTTAACTGATTTAGTTTAGGAGTGCCGGCTCCAGGATATTGAATATCTGGGACTGAGAGTGCCAGGCTGCGACCCATCTTTGCAAAGCAAGAGCGAGGCCAAGAAGCAGCAAAGCAGCACTCGTACACTAGAAGGATGGGGCATGGTGGATCGCAACCATGCTACAGCGGAACCACCGGGAGATTTGTAAACAACCGTCGCAAGCAACCTGGTTCTGTCATACCCATATCAAAAAGGTAACAAGGTTTTTGAACCCCTCGTAGCGTTAGCTATAGCTACTTTTGGCAAAGAAGCCATCGAGCTGAGAGAGATCCTCTCTGCTCTTCCAACTCGATCTTCGGCGGGATCTAATGCTTTCCCGGTAGAGGTTGCTTGCAATATCGGCTAACTCAAATGAAATAGAGACATACATTCTTCTTCCTAAACCTGAACAGCAAGCAGTTCTTGACGGAAAGATCCAATCTTCTAAATTTCGATTCTTTTTGAGTCACTTTCATGACTTCACACAAACCTAATCACGCAATCGAAGTGTTAGCATTTTGCAAGCTCACGCTTCAGAGGGATTAGCTATCTCAAAGCACGTGCCCTCTCTTACCAAAGCTGTCATCCGAAAGGCTTGTTCTCACTATAAACTACGCAATTAGCTGTTCGAGCCAGCAACACAACAGGAGACAGAGAAAAAAGAAATGGACAAGAAATCCCGTCTTTTGTTTAAAGAATCGAAATTTAGTACGGGCGTCATGTACCTCACCGATGATGCGATGCTATGCGACGACAGAGACATAGAGGCGGGACGTTGCACTATCAAGACTAGGGAGGGAAGAGTGGAAGCTTCAGTTCCTTCCCGAGAACGTAGAGTACCTTGCCCGTCAGAGTATAATGTGTCTCAACAGGCTCGGTTCGGGACTATGTGAAGCAGTTCACAACCGTCGATCTTGGACGTCACCGAGATGGGGGAGAAGGATCGACTCTTCTTCTCATGGACTCAAAAAGTGGGCGGAGCTAGAGTTGCCAATAAGTGAAGGACTGGGCTTCCGCACTCGCTGCAGCCGAGCGCCTCGAAGTTCAGGCATCAGGTTGGACAAAGAAAAGAGAAGTCGAGTGGGCCTATATAACTCCTTAGAAAAAAAAAAAAAAAAATGGGAATGGATCCGCGCGCGGAGGGACAAGTTTGCTAGTGACCAAGCATCGAGTCAAGCTAGCTAGAAAAGACTAATGCCCAAACAAAGGGTGAAGAAAGGCTAGTCATATTCTTTTCACTGCCCTTATAAACAATCCTAATCAGTCACTTTATAGTACTCTTTATTTCGTGCTTTCCCCGAGTGGGGCACACCAATAGGGCTTCTTATTTTGCTGCAAAGTCCCTTGACACCTTTCTTAGTGAGTACTTAAGTCGTACTCGTAGATCGTAGTTCGATCGAATATAAGATGCACGCTCCTATAATTTCTTTTTCTTCCCCAATTCAGAGTACAAATAGACCAAAGACCAGGCTTGAAGAAGCTGCTTTGATAGAACCAGGGACAATCTATCTATTAACTGGTAAAGGTACCCCCCAATAGGAAACCAATGAGAAAGAATCACCCATAAAAGATGTGGAAGTAGGGATTCCAGCGAAAAAGGGACTAAGTGGAGAAGTAACTAGGAGAATAAAGCAAGAAAGAAAGTAAACCTCACCCCAGGTAATCACAGCTTTCTTCCCCTCAGGTCAAAGAGTAAGAACTCGCTTTCGAGCTAACCTTACATGGAGCTACCTGCCAACAAGCAAGAAGAGTTCTCATTCACGGCTAACTAAGCATTCGTTCGGAGTTGACAAGGGAGAGGGCTTACTTTCCTATATTATGTTATGATGGATAGGCTGGCTGCACTCCCTTTGAGGTAAGAACAGTTCCTTTTGATTCAATTGCAAGAAAACACCCTCTTATGATTATGATACGAACACTAAGCCAAACATTTATATGGATTCCTAAAAAATTAAATAATAGACTATCATGTCATAATATATGACAGAAGCATCACTCTGTCTGTTGGATGCCCTTCTTCACTGCAAACATTTATGTGTTGCCCTTTCTTTAGATTGAAGATCAAACTGACAACCATCATCCTATCTTATTCCTCAAAAACCCGGCCAAAGAGAGAAATTACTTTTTTTTTTTTAAAGGGTTTACCCCTTGTATCTCCATAAACACCATTCACAGACCCGTATACTATGCAAAGGCAAAGAGATTATATATATTTATATATATCTAGTGGAGGGGATCATAATCAGGTCAAACGAAGCTCGATAGGCGCCCGTGCATAGCTCAGCGCCTAAGAAAAGTTGCAGTACTTGGCCGAGTTGACTCATCAGTAGTAGTTCTACCAATTTTTTATTTTTGATTCAGTTGAAGAACCACCAGTTTTTTTCACCACTTGCAATCCGAGTAGCAGATCCAAATGCTTAGCTACCAGTAGCATCCGAGCCAGATCTTAACCAATGGATCCAGCTGCTTTCCCGTATTCCCTATTCCGGCATTAGAATGTTCCGACCCTTGAATGGATTTCTCAATTCAACATTGAGCCGGCCCCGCTTTCCTCTCCCGCGGCAAGAGCTCGTTCGCCAAGTCCGAACTCCCACTTTATCGTCGATGACGGCTCTCTTCGATGCTAGCAACCGCGTTTGACCCTTTTCCGCGCTTCTTTCAATTTCCTTACATTCTAGCTGAAGGAGAGACTTTACCTTTACTTAGAGAGGGGCAGCAATACTACTACGCTCTTCCGTGCTCGTAGGTTGACTTCCCTTATGCATCCAGCCGCTTCACTAATGTGAATAGGTTATACAGAAGGGTGGGTTGGTTATATACTCTTATGCGCGTTCCTTCTTCGAACCTTTTGGTATGTATTGCCCCCTAACTATAGATCAGATCCACCAGACGAGAAACTCAATTCCGCACTGCTGCTGAGTCGTCGGACTTATCCACCAAGGGATTCGTGGAATTTCTGTGGATTGCGTTGGAGGAAATCTACCAAAGCTAGGCAGATAGATAGACTCCTTTCCCGCTGCTAAGGGGGAGCAAGAAACTAAATCAAATGATTGTTTTTTAATCAGCGCCCCTTTTGGGTATGCAGGTACTAAGAGTCTTCTCACTACCAACCAGCAGACATCGTCTGGCTGGGTCTTGCCGGTATCAACAACAAGAGAAAACAACCAAATGGAAACAGCAACTAACTATGGCTCTTGGCCCAGACAACGCCCTAGGCGTAGGGGAGATCGGAGCAACAGGGAACGCCTAGACGACGTTTTTATTCCTGGGCTGCAGTAAGTAGATCGAGAGGTCGTTCCGCCCCTTGTCCCCGAATATGGGTAATATGTTCTCAAAAAATAAGTTGCTCCAATCTGACCTAGCTGGCGAGCGATCCCAGTTCGCGGCAGAGAACAAGACAGCAAGCGAGCGTACCTTTGTTCGCTTCTTCTCCACCAAGCACGGAAGTTTAAGGATAACTGTAGGTCGGTGGCTGCCTAAGGAAACTCCGATTCGATCCGCCCCCCCGGCTGGGAGGCATCTACCTCATCCCGATCACAAGGAGAGGTTCACCATGATGGGGGTACTTCTTTTTTTTTCCCTTCCGGAAAGAATGAAATACATAGGGGACCATTCTTTTGTTGCGGCATGCTCCTCAGATTTACGGATTCGCAGGGGGCCTCAGGCCCCACTTAGTTGACTGACAATGACAAAGGCTTGCGAAACTAAGTAGGGCCTTTTTTTTGAATTGAATCTTAAGTAGTCTATCAGTGGTGCGAAGCGGCTTTGCCCCTTTTCAGTAGGGGGGCGAAAGGTTAGACCTTAGAAAGTCAGCGAACAGCGGTTCTTCTATGTAGGTATGGCGTTCCCCCCTCTCCTTTCAGTCGAGCTACTTCGTTACCCTCTCCTCTCCTAACGTCGTCGAGCTAAGTGACTTCGTAACCTTTTCGTAGCGTAGTAGAATGAAGGCTACGCACCGACGCTCTCTTATCTATTAAGCGTCTTCGCTAACTCGCTCGCCTACTATACCCTACTATACAATACATTAGTAGGGTAGGCTAGGCTAACTCAGCCGCTTACTTCTAAAAATTTAGGGCTAAGTAGCGCCTTTTCCTTTTTGAATAACCCAGTCTCATTATCTTTCATAAGTCAAGTAGGCGAACCTATAGGTCCTTAGTAGGCGTTGACAAAGAGGAACAGCCGGTTAAAAGACAGCGAATCTTTTTATTTATATTTTATATTAATTATTTAATAAAAAGATATATATAGGCCAGCTTGACAAGCTACCCTTCCTCTTGATCTGAGGTGCGAAGAGAAGCATCTCTTTTTTATGACTTCCACTTATCGATCCCGGCCCGGAAAAGTAACCGACCAGGGCCCTATTGATGAATGAAAGAAAGGGTTTATGAGCCCTAGCCCTGTAAGCCCACACCTGTGTAGAGTGGATCGTTCAACACCTGCGGCACAAACCCATTTTTGACCTATTGGTCCTAGTATCATAGGCGACCGAACGGCCGCCCCCTAATTACTAGACCAACCTGCTATAATAATTCCATAAACACCTAGCGAAGATATGGCAAACAAATAAAGTAGCCCTATGTTCGAATCTGACAATACCATACCATAATCAAAAGGTACAACGGCCCGAGCAACCAGACTTAACATAAATGTAGTCACTGGAGCCATTCTAAAAAGGGAGAAATTAGCACTACTTGGTGAAATAGGTTCTTTTAGAATCAATTTCAAACCATCTGCTAGAGGTTGTAACAATCCGAACGATCCCACTACATCAGGACCCTTTCGACGTTGCACAAAAGCCATTACTTTACGTTCAGCTAGCACTAAAAAGGCTACTCCTAGTAGAAGTGGTAGAATTATTCCAAGTATTTCGGCTGGAACAGCTATGTACGTTTTCGATTTTCTATTCACTCATGATCTGGCCTGGTCGACTCGATCATGATATTTCACTCATGATCTGGCCTGGTCGACCCAATCATGATATTGAAGGATGGGACCTTTTCTCGAAAAACTCCGGATCCAGAGAAGAGTTGAAGATGGTGCAACATCGAATCCTGTTACCTTACTTCGAATGGAATCTTAGCCCGCCTCACTTGCTTTCTGTACTGCATAAGGGCCATAAGGGCATAAGCGAAGTCAAGGGATTTCCTTCTAACTAGTGGCTGAGAGTAAGCAAGCTACCTTCATTCAACAGATTTGTGGTTGAGTCAATAACATGCTCTGGGTCGGGAATCTTTGCTCTTCTCTTTTGCATTTCCGCTGCCTGCGTTCTTCTTCGTGTCCGTCCGTATCGCAAAGCTGGTCGACGCCAGCTGTAATGGTTGAAAATAGGGGGCCAACCAAGACCCCTACCCTAATCAAGCTTTGTTCGATAAAGCAAACGAGTCGTTCCGACAACTTCGGACCAGATTAACCCTTTTGAATTAGCCGATCTTACAAAATCGATCGGGCGGGGGTGATTAGCGGAGAAAAGAATCGCTGAGAGATAGATTCTACTATTTAGTCAGGACGAATGAGTGGCTGTGCAGCATGCTCCGGAGGAGATTGACCCTTCCCCGAGTCAGTCCAGTCGGAAAGGGAAGGGCCCGCTGTCTAGACTGCATTTCGGGAGTTTGAACACCATCCCATTTCAACCAAAAATACAACCCTGTCAAAGGTATCTAACCTTCCTTCCTTATGAGTGGAAATCCAATCCCGTTTTGTCCTTTTTGCATAAAAATCAAGCTAATATATATATATTTTTTAAACCCGTTCTTCCGACCTGAAAAGCGCACAGTTTATCCTCCAAAAATGACCTTCTCCAGTCGGGGAACGCATGAGATATTTACCTAAACCAAGTAGGTCCTTGAGCGGATCCCACGTTAGCCCCAAGACGTTGGTCTCTAACTAGAAAAGTAAATGCTTGAGCTTGAGTGAGAAGGGCCTCCTCCCCCCGCAGGTATTTTGCCTGTATGGTGTTTACCGGGTGGGACCCCCGATCCAGAGGGTATGCCACTATCGGCTTCTATACATGTCTGCCTCCCTTGAAAGCTCTTGGTGCTGCGACTATCACCGGTAAGTTGCGTCGGATCAACATCGGGATTAGAATCAACTGCAAAAGAAACTAAGTCAACGCCTATTTGCTCTGGATCTACTGGCCCGGACGCTTGAATCTATTCCACCGCAAACAACCGAATATACTACTGCGGGATCTTCCGCAGCTTCTGTTGTTATTGCTCCCACCTGTCACTACGCCACCTCAGCAGCTGGGACTGGAACTGCTTCCGCATCTGGTACTCCCCAACCTTGTCTATCTATCCTTAGAAATAGGGCGAGTGTCTAAAGACCGGGTTATCTCTCTGAATCAGGTTATTCACTGGGCTGCTAAGCCATCGAGTCTTCTAGGGTTGATCGACCCGTTTCAAGAGGATTCATCCAAGACTCTAGATCTCGTTAATTCTAAGGTAGTTTACTTGCTTACTTGTTAGGGTAAGGAAGATGAGAGGAGGGCAGGCTTTAAGGCATATATAGTTAGTTGACTGGTTATTTGTCTTTCCCATCCCTGCAGCTACTGCAGGTGCCCGGAATTCATGGATTCTCTGGTAGAGGGGAGTCGAGGTGGAATTATTCTATTGTGGGCTGGCTTAAAAGAAGCTCCCAATTGTTGTAGGAGTAGCTACTTGTTTCATGGCTTTAATTTGAGCTCTTCAGATCCTGAATCTCCATAAATGGGTATGACTGGTTAAGGTGACCAGCTTTGTGCGGCAACCACAAGTTAAGGTACTCTGGATTTGTTATAGCGCCACCATTTCACAATATACATTGTCCGGGAAAGCGAGTTTTGGGATTTTAGTTTTGTCCTACTGACGCTCTTCTATGAAAGTGGAGGCTTTACTTTAACTGGTCTGTTAAAGTCTCCTTGCTACGGCCTTTTTTATATCCCTAGCTCGGAGGGTTACTCGAACCTTTCGTTTTTGTACTCTGCTCGTTCCTTAGCACAAGCGCTAAGCGATAATAATTCCTTGAAGGTCCAATTAATTAATAGTAATTGGAGGACGGTTAGTGTCTGTTCTGCATGACTCTGGAACGTTATAGCTAAGGAGCGGATTTCAGGGTCCCTTGACTTGCCAAATGGTTTCCGGTATGCCTATACAGTAAGTCTTTACACACATGATAGTGGCAGCCAGGTTATCGACGATTCTACAATAGGCGGCCGCTGGAAAACCCGACTTAGCGAATCACTTCCAGGCTGGCATTAAATCTTTCTCGTGCCAGTGGCTCTTGTGCGCCCCATTTATGCTGGTGGCATACCGTACCGTATTGTGCTGAACACTCACAAAAGCCGTGGCCTTCCGCTATGTTAGACCCTCCCCTAGAAGTACAATGGTTGGCCCCTCCGGAACTGGTAATCTCCGTTTGACTTGAAAGGAGTCTTGTTCAGCAGGTGCGCAGCAAGTATTCTTTCACAAGTTTGGCGCAAGTCGTACCTCCTTAGCTGCTTGTACTAAAAAACTAGGGCGCTATACGGAAGTTCGTGCCTGCTTATCCCGGCCACCTCTTTAGCTCATCTCTTGTCAACGCTAGCACTTAGCCACAGGAAAGCGTCTCAAAGCACGTGTGGCGCGCTATAAATAGACTCACAACGAAGGAATTGCTTGCCAGGGAGAGGGGGTTTACTTGCTCGACCAACGGGAGAGGGGCCGAAGGCTAGGTCTTTTGATTCTTTCTAGGTGTCACCTTAGCTTTAGCCTGAGGGGTAGGGGCTGCAACCTTTGGAACAGCATTAGTCCCATCATCTCTCGCCATTGCCTTATGGTAAATGTCTTTTTTTAAGAGCTTTTACACTCTAGCTTGCACTTGACATTGACTTTACCTCAGCCTTAACTGAATTCTTTACTGGGATCTTTTCGCCTTGCCCCTTTTTATTTTCCTCATGAGGAAAGGTCTCCACATTGGTCTCATTACCAACGCCTTCCGCTATCTTCCTTTTGGAAAGGCTTTAAACCTTGTTTCCTTAGAAGGGTGCTTTTCTGTATTAGACCTGGGGGACCTCTTACTCTACTTACAATATTCCAAGGCCCAAGAAAGGACTTTCCCATTACAACCGAAAACCCGGAAGATTCAGAACATGATTAGGAACAAGTGCCCCTCTCCCGTTGGTCGAGCTACTTCTCCCCTCTCCTTCAAAAAAAAACAGAGGTTTTGCCTCCTATGGGATCAAATCATCAATGCAGTGATACCTGCTGCGATCCCCCTCCCCCACTGAAGCCATCTTCTCTTGCTCCCCGGAGGGGCTATTGAACGCTACGCTGAGCTTATCTCCGCTTTTCACAAATAAGCACTTCTTTGTTGACTTCAAAATATCTTATATGATTCGAAACCTCTGATAGTAGGATTGAGCATGTGACTATGACGGCGCTTCTCGGGATTCTTCCCGTTGCGGAACAAGCTAGCTGGTCTCTCTTTAGAGATAGAGGCGCCGCAGGTGCAGAAAGCGTGTTCAATCCTCCCGAACAGGGTGTGGATCCGACCGCAGGCCGCGGATCCCTTTCTCAATAAATTGAGGCTATCAGTACAAGACGGCGGACATTGGTTAACTCGTAAGGCGGATATGGACCGAGCGGCTGCGGTTAACCGTCATTTCATCTATGACTGTGGAGGTGTACCCGGACAAGTTCATAATGAAATGGCAGCGAAGCGAAAGCGACGATGGCTCCATACGTAGGGGAAATTCCCAAAGGGGTTATTGGGGAGAGAAACGCTAGAGATTTCGCGGAAAGAGAAACAGAAAAACTAGCGAAACAAAACTTCTTACTTGGCGCCGAGGATTTTCCTTGGATGGTGGTGGTTCCACCCTCGTGCTGATCGCCCCGGTTAGCATGTGCCCGTGGCACACATATCGGTTGATAGTGATTAGTAGTCACTATTGATATGGTGTGTGTTTCCACACGTTCTACCTGTAGGATGATTACCTACATGTAGCGCGACTTAGTAACCGACTAAGTGCCTTTCTATGGTCCCAAAAGATCGGGATCATGTGGATGAGTTTGTGATGTCTTGATCACGAACTCGGTGTCGTACCTTTTTGCTTTGGGGCAAGAGGCCACCCCAACGCTGGTACCCTGGAGGGGGAGTAAGTCCCAATTTGGCTTCCCTCACAGTCTGAGTAGGATACCCCCATGTAGTGTAGAAACTACATCACGTAAAACCGTGCCTTTGAGGGTAGGTAGTGGCGGACAAAAGCCGTAACCAAATTATGTCTCTCTTGTACCACAATATGAATTTAAATTCTAAAATGCTCGCTGTAATTATAATGGCACCCGCGCGAATCGGGCTCTCTTCGCAAACTTTCCTCCGGGAAAGCGTGTCTATAACTATATTATTTAAGTGTGCTCATGATGGAAAACAAATGTCGACTGTTTCAACGGTAAATCAAAACGAGTTTCAGTTTAATAAAAAAGAGATAGGTGATTCTAATTTGTGTAATTATTCAACGGGTACTCAAAATGATTTGAAGTGTAATGCGAAAGGGATAGATAAGATAGATGAATTGAATGAAAGCTCGAAGACAAAGAGAACCGGGCTTTTCCAAAGAATTACTGCAGCTTTCCCACTCCCTTTGATTTTCATATACAAAAAAGTCTCTTCCACTTTCCTACCAAATCTCTCTTTATTCTGGCACATAAATGAAGGGATCGAAGAGATTGTGGCAGATAGGAAAGGCCAAGATCCGAACTTGACGTCCCAAGGAGTCTCTGTTCATCTTCGTTCAAGGCAGGACGCATTTGACCGAGTGGAGACAGCTGTGGAAGCAGCAATCCCTTGCCTCCTGGAGGAGATAAGCTTTACGTAAGTAGGGCCCGCGGGAGTAGCAAACTAGTCCCATCTTCTCTTTCTCTCAACTCAATAGTATAGATGCATCAGTCGACTCTGTGGATTCTGTTTATTCCGAATATCGATCCTTTCGTCAAATCATGTCTACACGGGAATAAAGCTTTTCAAAGCACCCGCAGATTGAACAACTGAATATCCGGAGCTTTTCAAGATCCAGATGTTATATCGGATTTTTCTCTGGGTTCCAAACCTCCAGTGTATACTTTTTTTCGCTTCTAGCTCCTTCCTTCCGGCGGTCATCACCTCCGGATTGGACGCAAACAAGCGCACCAGCTATATATAAGAAAAAACCCTAAATGAGGTCAGTTCAAAGCTCTAAGAGGGATAAAAACCTCCATATCTTACCACCGCTTTACTCTTTGAGTTGGTAGCCAAAGAGATATTCTAAATAAGAAAGGGAGGGGGATCCACAACGAAGGAAGGGGTACTACAAATGCTTGCTTCAATCGGTTTCTTTATCTTGTCAATTGAAAGATTCGTTCCTGCGGCGGTGTCCGTCCACTAATGTAAAGATTGGGCGTGGGAGAGGTGAATTCGACGAAAGACACTTTCCGGGCGATCATCTTCTGAGCTCTGATCTACGACCACCCTCACACTGCTATCGATCCGGCGGACAGATGCCCGTTCTGCTGATCCAAGCTTCTTCTTCCGGACCAGAACAACACGGAATGAATCTTTATCTGGGAAGGCATGATTGGGAGCTGGCTCGAAATCCGATAAATCTAATATCTCCGGGCCTCAGTTAGAAGGTTATCTGCCCCGCCTTGCTTTTCGGTCTTGCGCATTCAAGCGTTGAATAAGGCCTAAGAAGGGCTTTCCCGAGGCTGGGCGTAGATGTATCTATTCGGGGTCGAAACCCTCATTATTGATCATCTTGGGAAGGATCGAGTGGAATTTACGGAACCATGGACCATTACCATCGCTCCTGGGGGTCTTGTTACCATCACCGATCAGTTCGGACGGGCATGGCGCACGAAGCCCTCAGAGAAACCATTCCCTTATCCGTCGCGAAATCAATCTGTTGTGTTATCATCCCCGGTGGAATCTCGAATCGTTAAAAAGCTATGCCGGCGAATCAATAAAAGGCTTGCGCGCTTCTTTGCAGTGCTGTTCTCTACTGCATCTTATCTAGGACCGATGCTTCGTCTCGCTTCGGCGGTCTAGGAACCTATTTATCTTTTTAAGTATCAACCGATGGAAGTAAGCAAGCTACCTGTGCTTCAGATAGGGACAGAGCTCGAAACTCCCTGAGGTAAAGACAGAATGAACAGTTGGTCGGGTAAGGATTCCGTTGAAGCGGCGCGCATTGAGCCTTTTTCTTCCTTTCCGTCTTTAAACCAACTGCGAAATGCCTTTCTAATTAAGTTGCAAAAGCACTAGAAACCATCTGGAGCTATGTATATTAATGTAGGTACGCTTAGCGCTTGGTAGGTCAGGAGCAGAGCTTGTAGTATAGTAGTTCCAAATCCAACTTCTAGGGCATAGGTTTTCCTAACCAAACTAACAACTCTAGTTTATACTGAGGCTAGCCAAACCCGACAATCTACGACTCTACGAGCCTTGGGCTACTTTCCAATTGATTTAGGAACTATTGACATACATATTAGATCGGCTTTATCAAATGATTTAGCGCTTAGCTACTATATATAAATAAGTAGCTTCAACCTGCTCTTACAAGACGAATCGAATCTCTTTCTCTTTCTATACTATCTTTACTACGCTATTCAAAGCATCGAGAAAGATGATGCACGAGCCACTCTTTCTCTTATATACGCTATTTGAAGTTCGCTTGTGCTGCTTCCCGAGTTAAAGAAAAATCTTCTGATCTACGACCACCCTCGGCATCAAATCAAACAGACGATTTGATGTAAGCAGACGATTCTATGCTGTCCGCTTCGCCCCTTTCAAGCGGTATTGGCAATGTATTCAGTTCTTTTGTACCGATGTGAACCTCAACAGGAGACTCTCTTTTTTTTCCCCCTGACATCACAAGGCAAGGGTAGACTTCTTCTCCTCCTTCTACGATTCCGAACTCTGAAACCGAGTGAAAGAACCCGGTTTAAAAGGAGTCCTCTAGCCCCTTAAGATCTATAACTCAATAGAATTCTCCAGCCGTCAATCACCCGTTTTGGTAAAGGAATGTTACCTGTTGCCTAGCTTAACGAAAAGAAAAAAAGAAATACTAGATATACGAGTCACGCAAGTGTTCGGGGGCCCTCGCTCTCGGGAAATCGACTAAGAGATACAGTCTTGGCTCAGTCAATCAATCACTACTATAAAAAAAAATCCATGATACCATAAAGAAAAGTTACACAACAGAAGGTGCTGCGGGATAAGGAGAATAAGTGCTGGATACAAGTACCAGTGCCATAAAGAAATGTCACGAAAGCCGAGAGCCATCACGCCCGAACCAGCAATCCCTTCTTATACTGCTTGCAACTCCGAGGTTTCTGATTGACTTAACTTTTTCCAGGAATAGCCAATCCCAGGGAACCGAGCCCTCCCGAACCGCATAAAAGGAAATGATTTGTGAACCAGTTCCAGATAAAGATAAAGAATCTTGAATAGAAGAAGTGCGTCAATCCCTCTGCATCGTAATCAACAAAATAGGCATACGAATCTGCGTAATCAAGGATCTGAATCCACTGAGGCATCCAAATCCGTATCCCTATTCCCTTCCTCAGAAACGGAATCTAGGGCCGAGGGGGATGTCTTCTAGTGAGGGGAGTCTTTTCAGCTTCAATCGACTGGAAGCACGACGGAATCTTGTCGACCAAGATGATAACAGGGGTATTGGACCTTTTCATGAAGCCCGAGTCGCCCTTAGTAGTAATCCAAGCCAGCAGGATGAAAGAAAACGAGCACTTGGGTTTGGAGTCAGATTCATAAGTAGATAAGTTGTTCCGCATCCGTCCTACTATTTGTAACATGTACCCTCTCCGTATTTGGCGTCAGGAAAAGTTAGTATTTTGAATCTGACGGCAGTACTAGGTAATTTTAATCAAACTTCAGGTAGGGTTTCTTATTGTAAGGCGGCCGGTAATGAGCAGTTTCCAGAACAAAAGGAAAACTAAACCGACCCGTACAACCTTTTGATCACGTTGAATCGAGCGGATCTCAAAAGAGCCCGCTGTCACTCGAGAAGTGGTGCAAGAAAGATTGAGAATGCTATTCGATTGTCAAGCCCTTCTTGTGGCCAGGGAAGGAGTGGCGGAAGGGTACAATTGGCATGTTGGGCTTTTTAACAAAAATGCATCAACATACACTGCGAAAGATCGGATTAAGCAAGCCTTCAGCGAATGGCAAGAAAGCGAAATCCAGGTTTCATTCCATAAGGCTTGGGCTTCGGTTTGTAAACAGATTCTTCAACTCGACCTCCCTGGTTAAAAAAAACCTGGACGAAGGGGAAAGGCATGATAGGCTTCAGCTAAACAAAGGAGAAAGACGATCCCTAGTATGAACGAAGGAGAATGGTAGTCCCTACTAAGACTGTGCCTCTTGTGCACCTATTATGCTATTCATACAGGTGATCATGAACGACAGGCTCAGGTCAACGAAACCGCTTCTGCGCCTCTAGTCCACCATCAAATAAGGTCTTCATTGGTTCTATCCTGCCGCTCCATCATCGGTCAATTTCGCCAACCACAGCCCGCCATACGCAACCAAAGCACGACAAGCTATAGACCAGAGCACACAAAACTGAGTGATGGAGTTGAGAGTCATGAGTGAGGGAGCACGGATTCTTCTCTTTTACTGGAATTTTCCAATGTCTAGGTCTAGCTCAGGAGGTAGTAGGGGCTTCTTCGAGAAAGGAGGAAGGCTCTATATAAATTCGATTAGTTTCAATAAACCTTTTCTATATCTATAGGTTGGCTGGGTCTCTAAACCTGGACGCTCTTCCGCAAGAAACTGGGTGGGGGCGTATTGAAGCTAGAGCTCAAATCTAAAGTCCGAAATTCCCTACTACACTACAGTGTTACAACTGCTGATTCAATTATAGGCTGAGCTATCGCACCGTCGATTCGAGATGAGACCAATGCACCTTGAGACAAGCCCCGCCTAGACCTACCTCAACCTACCAATCGGCGGATTCACCTGCCTTCGGCACCCTCCTATACCTCTGTTCACTCGGCAACCCCTCCGACTAAGTAAACTAGCGCGTGTACGAACATTGGAATTGCTTTCTCTGCCGGGCCGCTATCATCCTTGAATAGAAGAAGGGACTACCAGCTCATCTTGGATCAAATGCTGATTCTTTCGCATGATATGACCCGTAATTGTTAAGCAGCACTTATATTTGTACCAAGTGTTTCTGTTTTTAATAGCACGGAGTTAAATAACCAGGTCCGGTAGCACCCGCCAAGACAAAGACAAATAGTAGCAGTCAGGATTCAATCCATCCAAGGAGAAATGCCAACTAAAAGAAGGTAAATGGGTCGACTAAACGCGGTTAAGCCGATTGCATGAAGACCCACCGGATAGGTGTGGGAGAGCCTTTCATAGAAGGATTCAATACTGACATAGTTACTATAAATGATTTTTCCTGGAAATGAAATCGCTAGTCTTGTCTCCAGAATCCCAGCGGGAAAGAGTGAGTCTTCTCTATTCCTCCTGCTAAAACTTGATCATATGTATCGAACCTACAGTCAGAGCCCCATGAGCTGTCGAAGCGAGACGAAGACACTAAAGAAAGAAGATAAAGAGGGCTCGTTATTACTTATTTTATTCTCTCTACATAGAATAGAAGAGGGGACGTATCCAACAGATGCTTTTCTATGATGAATTGGGTACTATCCAAGCTCTCCAACAATAATTGAAGTGAAGTTGTTCTTTCTTTGTAGCTCGCCGTCTTCCCTATGATAGCTCAACAATTATGTCGAGTCAGTCACATGATTGGTTCAGCTTTCCTAAGAAAGCGAGCATAAAGTGATGATGAAAGGAAAAAGGCTTCCTTTTCGTTACGCTATGGCACAACAAAGAAGCACTCCTGCTAAGCTAAAGGGCGCATAGATAAGCCCAGTTCTTCCATGAATAAAAAACATTTCTCTATAAACTATGGTACGATCACTCGAAAGTCTAATGGCAGGGTAGCTATTGCTAGAGAAAAGGCTTTCCCGAGCGATCTAGTCCCGTATGCCTGGGTGCCAGATAGGGGAAAGTCTAGCTAACGAAACAGAATAGATTAAGGCACTAACGAAGAGTGAAAAACCCAGCCTGCAACCGAGGACGAGAGAACATATTACTTTCAATACACAAGCGGGAACCCCCCTTTCATTTCATCCAGATGATCCTACGAGTCAGACGAAATCCCATTTCGGAAGTGTGGCGTCGATTAAGCATAGAAAGCACTGCGCTCCACTGTTTTACATCTCAGTACAAACTGGAGCCTCTACCTAAGAAAGCATTCTCTTTTGATGAACAATCGCTAACTAAAAGAGGAACCGCATAATGAAAGCACCGCTCGCTCAAAGCTTGAATCTATGTCTCCTAATCAAGTTTTGGAATCCTCCATTTATTCCTCTGGGATCTACAAAGATGAGAAAGTGTTTTTATATTGAATATAGAGATTCTTTAGTTCGTGAGTTACCCATTTCTGGGAATAAGAACAGGATTTCGGTCTTTCCTCCACTTCAAAAAAGGGGTATCTAAAAAGCCGAGTTCGTTTTTGCTTTCTCAAAGCAGAGGGAGCGAAACCTCCAACGAAGCAAGCACTCAATTAGAAGTTGAGACACGCATTAGGTTCAAAGTCCATTCGATCATGCGCGGAAGACCTTCTCTTGTTACTAAAATAGGAAGAGGTCTTACTCAAATTGAGTAGATCCGGCGGAAAGATATGGTGGTTCCTCCCAGAGATTAGATATCCGGCCGTTCGCCACTCAGCTTTAGCTATTTTTGGTGTTCTGAACCTGTTGAATTGGATAACTGGACGATACGCCTAGGAATCTTGATTGTTAACCCGCGGGTGAACATCATCAGTCTACTTTCTTTCCTCGCTTACTTGCTTAAAAGCTTTTTACCCAATAGATTTGACCCAAGGGTCACTAAATTCTTTAAATTCCTCCAAAACTCTGAATCACCCCACGAAGCTACTTATTCTATTTTGCTTATTCACCGAGTCGTGAATCAACTCACGAGCCTCCTGGCCGATACCATAGGACATTGTCTTTTCGAAAGCTTCAAACTCAGGCTCATCCGCCGGGATCGCCCCTTCCTTCGATTTCGCATATTGAGAAAAGCCAGACCCAACTACCAGTTCCGATGAAAGAAAAGGGGCTCCTAGCTTTGATTACTCATCCGCCAGAGACTACTAGGGAAGACGAACCACTTTTCTTTTTTGGATAAGATTTAGGCGCAAAAAGCTATTTTGCATTCAAGATATGTACTCCTATCCCGAAAGAAATGCACATAGTTTAAGCGTGTTCCACCCAAGAAAACGTGGTATGATATTCATGAAAGAAGAGTTCCGCTGTGTGATTATTGGAAAAGTGAAAAGAGCGGTTCGTCAGTCCATGCCCCGGATAAGTCCGTCGATCAAGCAAAAGTCGAGAAAGTCAGGCAGATCTTGAATGTTGATTTTCTGGCCATAAAAAGATGTTTGAAGGCCAGTTGGAGGCATGTCGTTGGTCATCAAAGCCAGTTTTAGGCATGATTTCATCAAGGTGGCTTTAGCAACCATAGATAGACTGAAGAGCCAAGCACCTAAATTCCTCTCTGGAGTGACCGGCGGGCTTATTTAGTTGTGGGGGTTCCATCCTTTGAGTTCCCTGTGGTCTTTTTATTAAATCTTTCCCACTTGAGCCTATTACTTAGGCTCATGGATCACCTTCCAAGTACCTGCTTTATTTATGTATTGCTCCAGGTTCCCCAGACGGGATATAAGGGACTTTCCCGAGCGAAGTGAACCACCCGAACCACGCGGACTGAATCTAAGTAATCTGCTCTGATTGGAATGGTTATTTCTGCTTATTGGCCTTTAAAGTAGTCTTTGTACCAGGTACACTGAACAAAAAAAAATATTTCGAGAAAGAGGCTATAAACCATTGAATTGTGTCGATTCGAGCTAGCTTCAGGTCTTCTTCAATCAGAAAGTCATGCCTTTTCACTATAGTAAGGGATTCGATCCATATCACAAAACATATATAAATCAAATATAGATGAGTAATTCAAAGTATATAGATGATGAAATCAAAGTCAGTCGTCTATCAGTTATGGAGTTGAGAGTCACCTTTGTTGCTTCTTTTGTCTCCTACGGTTATGCTAAGATATATTAAAATGTGCATTCAACCTATATTTCCCCTTTTCTATTGTACAGATGCCTATTCATTTCTGCGTAAAGCTCCCCCTTTCCTTTCTTCAAATATCTCATTTCTCAGTCTTGACTACTTCGGGCACGGCGCGCAACGGAACAGAAAATGAAAGCAAAGAAATCTAGCCTCGTATTCCAAATAATCGACCAAGGAATGAAGGGATCCGTTTTGATAGATCCCGTTTTGGCTTTCATATGGCAGATGGTCCGGTGCCTTTTCATATATGTAATGATGGCGCCCTAGGATTACACACCACGCAAGGCGGGCAAAGCCATTCAAATTTCACTACCTAACGGAGGAGCGTGATAACCTCTTTGTAATAAAGGAATTCATTCACCCTTTCCATCGGCTAGGAACAGTTGTTTGGATTGGACATACGTCACAGAAACAGAAAAGATTAACACTTCAAAGTGTACGGCTATCTCCCAGCCTCTGCTCCCTATCTAGTAGATGAAGAAGTGAGTCCATAAGGAATTAATTCATAGTAGAAAGGGGCGTACTTGACATAAACTAAAGCGCAAGGGAATTCAAATTTGAAGTTGAAAGTCAAGAACAAGAAAGGCTTCGGGCGAAGGTTAGACTAAAAAAGCTTTCCATTCCGTATATGCTAAATGCTAAGGATACTCTATTCCCAATACTTACATGAAAGCATGCTGCCAACTAGTATATTGATTTCGGCTAGTAGATTGATGAAGGTCGCTGATCCACTTGATAAAGTGTCGTATGCCATACCCATTTGTCCCTTTTCTTCGATCAAGTCCTCCCAGAAAGTCCAGAAAGTAGTATAGGTCTAATTCAGATGTGGGGCCTATCTCCGAAGCATAACGTGGAGCGTGGGGGTAATTCAAGAGAAAGACTAACCCAAAGTCGTTTATCCAACGGCACGACCAGGATCCGAGCACTCGCTTTGGAACGCACTTCATAACAACGGACTTTGACACTTTTGCTGTCGAGATACGGGTCGTGAATAACCTTTTATTTGCTGTGATCTCGATCCTGTTCCGATTCGGATTTCCTTTTGTAGTGGATAGCATCCCCTTATTGTCTTCACTAGCGTTTTCTTTTTATGTCCCGGAGCAGTCGCCTTATTCAAAACTATAACGATTATAGCTGCTGTACAAGAAATAGATTATATTAGTAGTAAACTATAAGACTTTTGCTTCTAATATTGAAAATGAAGCTTCATCTCTTACCTGCGGATTTTAGTGCTTTTGAAGTGCATCTCGCGGCCAACAAGCTCTAGTGACTGCCTCGATCAAAAGCCCTTAACCTCCTTCCTATTTGAGGATGATACCCGGGAACAATCCTAGATCAATGAAAGCAACCGAAGCATAGCAAGGGGAGCTTTAGCTTCTTCATCATGTCATTCTTCTGCTAGATGAGCCCATAAGCAATCGTAGGGCTTCCAAGCCCGACTATACTAGATTGGACCCTTCTGTATCTACTCTACAGAAAATAACCATCCCTTCTTCTCGAATATGTATTCTCGAATATGTACTCTTATTTCATAGAAATGAACCATCTCGCCTTTCTCTACGCTGCCCGGTTCGTCAGGAAGGTAGACAATTACCACATAATAAGCAAGCAAGGCCTCATCCTCGGGTAGCATTCATCGGTGGTAGGGTGGCGTCCCTGAAATAATAACTCTTTAATAGGCACCGCCTCGTCGAAGAAAGATATCTATTGAGTATGTTCGCGATTCCTCTTCTTTACTCCTCCTTACTTGAAGATTGAACCTCAAAACTCTTTTATTTCGACCTCTATTAAGCTAGTTTTACAGGGTGATCCTGACTAAACCAAAGTACCGTGACTCAAGGGGCATGATCGCAAGGCCGAATCTTTTAATGTAGGGACTTCACCAGACCCGAACTTATCCTCTTAACTATGAGTCGCCATCTTCAATTTTCTTTGTAGCCGATATCTTTCCTCCGCACCTACAAGGAGCTATATGCACCTCTTGTCTAATTGATCACAAGTCAAGGAAGAAGAATCTCTGGCTGATCCAAGGGAATTTCGTACATTGTATTCATTTGTCTTTGTCAAGCATCCTGACATAAAGGGAACCGTCTACTGGCAAGCGAAGTCATCTCGACGATGTAGCACTCTACTAATACCATAATCTTTAGTCGGAATTTTGTGAAAGAAAGAAAGGGCGCTCCCACATACTACTAAAAGCTCCAGCTCGGGCAATAATCCTCTCCACTCAAAAAGAAAGGGACTACTATCGAATTACCGATCGAAAATAATCATCAACCTATCACTTCGCGGTCGCACACTCTCCTCCCCTAACCCCAGCATTAGATCACTACGAACTAAATCCATTTCATTTTCAGTCTTATTTATTATAAGGGGACACCTGAAGTATGCTATTTTATGGGGCTTGGACCATCCTAGGGCGAGCGACTAGATCTATTGATCTATACCCATTACCTACTCTGTGATAGATCGAGCGTACTCTTCCATCTTGTATAGGTAGGTGTGACAGCACGCATTGGTCTATTTAGATTCCGTCGTGCTTCCAACCGCTAATCAGGGGCTCCCGACAAGATTAAAATCTTTGAAACTGGAGAGTTATAACTTGACCCTTTTTCTTCTAGGAAGAGGAAAGCCCTTTCATTATGTGCTGAGTCCGGCAACCTTCGTAACAAACAACCTGGGATTGGCCAGATCTTGAACTTCTCAATCGGCTCTCTACGAACCCAAAATACCAAGTTTCCCCTCTCCTAGAGGATGGCAATTACAAAACCTTGACTACTCAACCGCGGTGGACTACTACATGATAAAAGCTTTGCTAAGGTTCGAATCAATAGACCTGTATAAAACTTATACTACGAAAATACTACACAAAAGAAAGTGGCTCAGCCAGGCAGAAACAAGTGAACCAGAATAAAGAAAAAACTGCTTCAAGCGCATCTGTACGTATAGTAGTACTTTAGAAAGCACATCTACCGGCACGTAAAGAAATAAAAGAAAGCTATTGGAATCTCGATAATTGAACGAAGAAGCTTAGAAATTTCGACGAACGTCCAGAAATGAAGCAAAATCCCTTGTATTAGACCATGTCTCCGGAAACTGCTTTATTATTCTACCGATCTGGGCTGTCCAATCCGTTTCATTCAAATCCTCTTCATAGGTTTTTGGCTCTATAAACGAAAACACTTTCAAGTAACACCTCTGCTGTTCTGTACACTTCTATAGTTATACTCATGAATCTATAAACTGAACATAGGGATTGCCCTCCCCGGTGAAACAAGAAGCATCTTGCTCTACGTTTAGGTAGCTCATGGTTAAGTGAAGTGCGACTAGCCAAGCTTGGTTTAACAGACAAAGCACCTTTCTTATTGTACCTCCATAAGGATGTATTGTAGGTAGCAGCGCCGGACCGAGCTGTTGAGTGAACTCTTTGAATAACAGACTCGCGGGGCGCTTGCCTAGTAGTGAAAACCCTCAAAACAGCATATTTCATCAACTGCTTACCCAGATATCTGCGTATCCGCATAAGGGGAAAGCTATAGTAATCCTTCCCTTACTCAAGTACTTCCCATCTGCTGAATATAAAATATCCGTAAAGTGAACCTGTTCTTATTTGAATTCCAGGGTCTTTTTTTATTCGGAATGCCCGAGTAGTTGAAATTTGTGGGTAATAGCATATTACCATAAAGCATTTTGTAATGGATTAGCGACCAGCAGGCGCTGAAGTACTCGCTTCAAAGTCTTTCTTGGATATTTCTCTATTTAGTATCTCCCTTTAGATTCTTTGTGAATTGATTGTCCAGTCTCATCCTGAGGAAGGAAAGGAGAGTTTAAGGTCTAGTAAATCTGGATTTAAAGTGAAGAAGAACGCAAATCAAATTCTTGTTAAAGGTCCGATGTTTACGATTTGTTGTGGTTAATCTTCCCAATTGACTAAGTGCAAGTTAGAACATGGTAGCTTCTGATTCACGGCCAATGAGACGGAGCTTGCGAGCGGAACTCTTTTTGGCATCATTCGCAGTGAGAGAAGAGAGCATACGCAGTGAAGAAGGGAGCTTATATTTAAAAGTATATTAAAGGTATTATAAAATCAAGATTATCCCGACGTGAGCAATCACGCTGGAATAGAATAGATGACTTCTATGGCTTTCTTTGAAGAATTTTCGTCTCTTAATCCAGTTTTTCATACTTTATTATTTTATTGATCGGGAGGTTCGACGTAGTTGACCTTTCTTTTCACACTGTTGGGGGAACTCCCGTCTATCGATACGGGGTTACATATTCTTTTTATGGGAAAGCTTCTAGCTACCGAAAAGGATCCGAGCCATCTTCTAGAATAAAAGAACATCGAAGAAAGGTAGCACTGGAAGGGCGGAGTACTAAATCCTTTTTTTTTTTTTCTTTGTGCAAGTAATGATCGTGTCAGCATCTTTTGGTTAACTGATTCAGTTACCGATCAATCTGGCCCTAGGTTCCCTAGCTCCAACGCAGAAGGCCTCTCATTTCGTCCAGATCTTTGCGGCATCTCCAACTGCAAGCTCTGATGGACCAACCTACTACTTATGCATGCGATTTCAAGTCTTCATAAATGAGAAAGGTCGAGTCATTACACAAGCAAAGGATACCTATAACGAGAAAAAGGGCTTTTATTTTGCTAATCCCAAGGGGACTGCTTCCTAATGAAAGTCATTACTCCGCTAATCTTAAAAGAAAAGGGCTACTTCCTGATTCATTCCACATTTCACATTCCCCTGGGGTACCACCTTTGCTACTCGTAGATTGAAAAAATGCTGTCAGCTTCGCAGCCGGGCGCTTTCCCACTTCCTTTTTCGCTTTGCGCTTCACTACTAGTCCTAAGGCATCTTAAACACGAAAGACAAAGACGTTTATGCGCTTAGAACGTGGCGTGCTATTCTACATTTCGTGCCTATCGTATCTATCCCCTACTTCGGGAGACTAAGCAAAGATAACATATTGAAAGGATTGAACTTATCGAACGAGGCCTATTCAACTACAGGAATTTCTTCTGGTTCGCTACTTAGATTATTGGATTGGACCGAAACCGGCCCATTATAAAGTTGGGGGGTGAGCTACTTACTTACTTTACTTTCTTCCTTGTGGGAATGGCCGATTCACTACTCCCTCGAACTGTCTTATCACTTTCCTGGTTCACAACTAGCTCTATTTTCTCTTTCTCCTTTGGCTTTCAACACTAGAACAGTTCCTTCAAAGGAAAGAAGGAATTTTTTTGATTCTTTCTTCGGGATTCAACGGCAAAAAGTCGACGTGAGGCACTATTCCCACAGCAGCAGGTTGGATTCTCCAACTTTTGCAAATGAACCCCGTTCAAGTTCCATCCCAACTGTCTCATCTTGAGAAAGGGCAATATGGCAATATTTATTAGGTCAATCAGGCTTCGCGCCTTCCCTTCCCCGTGGTTTAATCGGAGTAACCGCGTAAGACATATTCTTTGGCAAAGCAAGCTCACTGCCTTAATTTAGGAGTGAAAGAGCCCGAACAGCTTTTATTGCACCAAGAGCGGGAACTCAGACAGCGTATGAGTGGCTCGGATCTAGCTAGACTGCTCGCTAGGCCCCTTGCCTCTCTTTAAGCATCAAAATAGGAGATCTTTGGGTCTCGGCTATCACTTTACTTTCCTTAGTTTCAAAGGATTGAAGAAGCTGACTCTCACAGCGGTTAGTGATTCAATCACACCGGATAGGGGAATTCTAAGAGCGTCAAGGCTTAGAGCTTCTTCTCAAGCTGCCTATTTTGTGCGTGGGTTAACTATTGATTCAATTGCGCAAAGAAGCCTAGTTGTCCTAAGAGCTGCTTCGGGAACTGCTTCAATTCCAAGAGGAGCGCTTACTCTTGCAGCTTTTTCTTTCACAACTCTTTCTATCACAACCGATTTTTCCTCATACGGATCTAAGCTCTCGCAAGTGCCTTCCCTTCCTTCTTGCCTATTCGATAGGAGCTTGCATTCTCTGCATCTAAAGGGGGAGTTCTTTTATATTAAAGAATAGTTGGCATCAGTGTTATCAGTGCATCTATGAATCCAACCTTCCCTCACAGTGGGAAGGGATAAACGCCGATTCCTCCTTGCAATGGTTATTTCGGATTCTGTAAGAGCGAATTCTATGGTACAAAAAGGCTATGAAGATTGCCTTTACACCTTCAAGCTTGAAGGTTCGCTAAAGCAGTTCGGTGATTGCAAAGTACTCAATCAGGCCCTATCTCCTACGCTACCATCTGTCTTCTATTATAAAATGGATAGTTAGAGGGAATTAGAGATAAAAAGAACTCCTAAAAGAAAAGCACGCATGAGAAAGTATACGATAGCACCATCTCTTCCCACTACGCCTAAGAAGGAAAAGAAAGGAAAGGACAGACAGCAGGGAAGGAGATTCTTTGAAAGCCTACTACTCTTTGGCCCCTTGGCTAGCTTGCTTGCATGGAATGAATAGGCTTGCTGACTGGCTTACCTACTTGAACTATCCAGCATAAAGCAGAGATGCCATACTCTTCTTTCGTGCACTATGCTTAAGACATAGAATTCGAAGAAAGAAATAAAGACATTTGCAATTGGCTAGGACAGTTCCCTACACGGGCGAATTCCGACACTCACTGTACTCCCCACAGCTTTCGCCTACTGAGCTTGGGCTGGTAAGCTCCGGGGCCAGTCTCCTTCCCCTGTTATCCTCCCCCCGCTTCCTATAGTACTTTCCTTTGGCTTGGAAGGCAGCCACTTATTATGGAATGACATATATAATGATGATGGTAGCTATCTGCCTAGCCTCTGGTACATATTATATGAAGATTAATGGCCGTCCTTAACAGATGACTTACATTGTAGAGAAAGGTTTATCTAACTAGTGTGGGAGTTTGGCTGACCACCCTGCTTTCTGACGCTTTCTCGACGGTAGGCACCCAACGTCGCCAAACAAATTAGCCTCTCCTTCTTCCTCAATAGCTGCCTTAGTTTAGTCTTTGGTTGGTGTGCGACTATGAGCTTCTGGGCCTGTACGATTTCCTGTCCGAAAAGGCAATCCTCTACAGGAAGGGCCAATGGCTACGTCCCGCCGGTTCGTCTACCCGGACACCGTGCACTCCCGCAGCATCCCATAATTACATATTATGGTTGAGTCTAAACTCTTGCGCTCACTTAGCTAGGGCTTAGTCTCGACGGGAACCTCCCATCTTGGGTAAGGGGCTCACTCCATCGCCCTACTAGTCTCACTCTCCCCCTACGCTTTTGTGGGCTTCGGGAGCTCTGTCTTCTCCCCTTTCCTTTTGCTTTGGCTTTTTGCCTTATCTCGTGCAAATGAAATAATAGGAGAAAAGAGTTTTACATCTCTCTCTCTTTCTCTCTGATTTTTCCATTGCCAAAATACCCTTGCTCTTCAATTGTCGTAGGTAACGTTCGAAATCACCGATGTCGAGTTCAAGCGGAGTAGCTTACGGACCTCGGAACCTCGCTGTTCTGGGTTCATAAGTGACTCTAGAACGCTATGTTCCGCGGCTAGCCGGCTAGCTTCCCTTCCAGGCGGTAGCCATTCCGTCGGAGGTAGGACGTATTTCGAAAGGCCTAGAACAAGGAGAATTCTAAGGCCCCTAGAATCGCATCAGTACAAGAAGGCGGACGTTGATGGCTGTGTACGTCAGATGGCGATCCCCTATCTGCCCTAGAAAAAAGGAAGAAGATTACTATAATCAGTAAGGAAAAGAGGTTCATAAGGTTTGCCACTAGGGGAGAGAGCTACTACTTCACTTTCTTGATTTGAGACCCAGATCATAGAGGAAAATGGGCTGTTTGACGGAAGGCATAGCGCTAGTCCTCTTACGGATAGATGGGACTAGGACCGATATCATGCTATTCTAGAGATAGATAGGCGAACAACGACAAGGAAATCCCAAGCTATGAATGTTCTAATGTTTGCGTCTTTGAAGCTTGTTCCTTTCCCACCCACCCTCCATCTTTACTTCTTTGAGTGTGAAGCACATGTTGGCATTCCAAGCTCCTTAAAACTCTATGACCTACTAAATCTTTCTTCCTTCTAATTCTCGTCCTGCTTTTTCAGTTCTTAAACGAATGAGATCGTGGGAGCTGTGAATATAGAATTCGTTTTCTTCTTTAACTCTTTATCTTATAGTTCACCTTAAATTAAAGCACTTCCAGTAAAATAAGGAAGACTCACTTGGGCTCTTATAATCATTGCAGGGTTCGCTCGAGTAGAATCATATCCAATCTTCCTGCTAAGCCAATCCCCAGTACAAGCAACTAAATCCAGTTCATTCCCAAGGAAAAGGGCTAACTGAATTCCCCTTCTCGAGTGAGAGTTCGGTCCGCAAGCTTCATGCTTCCTTCATGCCCTACCTTCACGCTCTACTTACTTAATGCTTTCCTTACTTCTCTTCTTTCCTTCGCTCCCCGGGTCATTTGTTTGATTTTCCCGTCTTTTTCGTCTAAAGTCATCTTTCACTCGGAAACGGACATGGAAATTTTTCATTTTCGCGTTTTATCGGTATTTTCGTCCTAAACTGCTAACAGATAGGAAAGAAAGATTCTTACCACTTAACTTTGACGCTGCTTCAAGGCAACTGATGAAGTTCCCCGTTAAGGGCTGAGGGTGAAAGCGTAATGAAATTCATCCTATAATAGAAATATCTATATCAGAAGGAAGCACCGATAAGAGTGAGCAGGGAAGAGCTGGAATGTCGGTCTTTGGCTAGAGATGCGCCTTTCTTCTATTCTTTGATTATCAATCCTTCTTTCTTGCTGTCTGCCCATTCCTTCCAGGCAAGCATAAAAGTAAAGGCAGGAAGGCGTAGGAATAGCAGACGAAAGGGAAGAGAGACCGAAGCTAGGCTAACTTCATCGTTCCCCTTTTGTTCAAGGTGCGGATTACGGTTTCTTCCTTCCCAACGCTATCCGCCCATGCAAGAGCGACAGCTGCTTTGTAGTCAAGAGGAGCAGATCCATGCTATTCCCTTGTTTAAGTTTAAGCAAGAGTCTATTTTGTTTTCCTCCGGTTAGCGAAGTTCCCCAGACTAGGGTTCTACCATGACGAAGAAATGCATTTTAAAAAAGAAAGAGATAGGTTCGTGCGTGCAGCCGTATACGAAAGTACGCTTCCTCTTCTTTCGAATGCTAATGTGTGGTTTTGTCCTACTTCCAAAGTCACAGAGGGAGCTGGAGCCGATTTTTTGTTTGACTACCTTCAATCGACGGATGGTGCTAAAGGAGTTGGGAGAAGAGTCCACCTATAGTTATAGTAGTTAGAAGCCCAGCTTCAATCGTCAGCAGGTGAGTCAGCAAAGTTCTCTAGGAAGTCAGCCCATTGCTTTGACTTTTAGCTGCCACTGCTTCATCGCATCGGATGTTGCCCTTGAATTTCTTTCTGTAGCCGCATCGGAGGATGTAATAGCAAAGTATGCCACCGCTCCTTCGGAGGTCTCCTCCCCCCTTTTGGACCTATAGATTGGTACCACACGAGACCGGACCCGTAGCCTGAGGTACCCATATGCAACGAAGACTTTGAATCGGATACTTATTCTAAGATCTTTCTTCCACTGCCAATAGTACGAAAAAGAGTCTGAGTAATAGCTTCAACAAAGCTCCGTTCCTTCACTGAAGTCTTTGTCTAGAACTAACTAGAAAAGTGAGCCCGGTCTGACTCAATCGTCTTCCGACTTGGGAAGAAGTGCCCCCGAAGCACTCCATTCATCTGGTGATGAAGAATCTCCTATCGCTTCATCTTCCGCTGCCCTTTCATTCTCTTCAGTTGTCTTCCTTCTTCCGTGTGGAGGAATGCCGATAGAACTGTGGATACCTCAGCTTTGGGAGAGACCTCCGTTTTGGTCTTCCTAGAAAGTGAGGAGGCGCCAGCCGCTGGTCTGGACTTTCTTTCTATTTAAAATCAGAAAGTCTTTTCAATAAAGCCTTCGTGAACTCAATCAAAAGAGCAAACAAGCTTCATGTTCTCCTGCTCGGAGAATGCTAAAACAGCGTATATTGAGACAAGAGCTTATTCTATCAAAGAGCGTATTCTCGGCATCAATACACTAACTCCTGGCAAGATCCGATCGGAAATAGCCAATTAGAAGAGTGGCTTAAAAGTTCCTTATCCCTTTGTTGATGAATCGCATCTCCCCCCTTCCTTTCTTCTCTCCAAAACAAAGTCTTCGAAGTTGGTTGGGGGAGTCACTTCGCTCGCCTTCGGGTTAGTTAAGAGTTCTTGCTTCCTCCTTTGCTGCTTTGCTACCTTGCTAATGCTAAGAAGTGAAGTTCTATGGTTACTGTCCTAGGTGGGGATTAGAGACTCAATTCCTTCTATTGCCCAGCTGAGAGAATGGAGTTAATCTTATTGTAAGTTCCCCCCCTTAGAATCCCCAGTGGTGAAATACGAGCTGGATTGAAAACCTCGCTCACGCGGGATGTTTCCGAGCTAGATTGCAAAACCAGGGGGTCTTTCTCAAATCAATACTCTGGGCAGGAAACCCATAGTTTGTTTGGGTTCGATAAATCCCTTATTGGATCCAGTTTAAGAGGGGCGTAGCGTGGGATAACCAATCTCAAGATTCCCTCTATTCCTTTGTCATAAGACTGTATATTACCTACGGCGATAGGCCCATCTCTTCCTTATAAGAACTAGATCCGCCAGAAAGAATGGAATCCTTTTAGGCATTCGGCAGAGCTAACTGACGAGAAGAAAAAGAAAAAAGAGATAACTGAATGCACTTCTGATTGATATGAACCAATCCCCTTATAGAAGATAAAGTTCGATCCGCTTGAATCGATCTAAGCACCAACCCAATCTCGATGAGAATCAGTACACGTAACTCGATCAATCCACGAAAGTGTGGCACTTCTCCACCCTCTGCTAGCAGCTTTATTCTCTTATGATTTTTTTTTTGAGTGACCTTGCAAACAATGGTTATTTCAAACACCGTAGACTGTCACACCAACAAAGACCAAGAGCGTCTTCTCTGTGCTTGGAATTAGTACTAAGAGCGGCTATGAGTAGGAGCTTGAAGCCTACCCGCAGTTGATGGTCTTGTTGGAATATGCGCTGTTCTCGACTCCGATGCTATTTCATCCGTTTTCGATTGTTTAAGTCCTTACCGGGCGAAAGGCATAAAAGAATGAATACCAGGCGCAAGCTCAAGGCGAGACAAAACAGAGAGTACAGTAAGCGATCGAAAGCTGGATTCACAGGCAAACCAGACTGACTTACCACAGACAGTAGGGCAGAGAATTTCTTTTAAAAAAGGAAGAAAGAATCAAATCCGAAGAATAGCGTAGTATAGATGTGTCCTTGGGAATAAAATTTCCTTCTTCTCTTGGTTCTCATTGGCATAAGGCTCTAGTTCGACTAGCTTGAAGGTGGGCAATTTTGCTTAGCAGTAGGAATTTGATATAGAGCTGCAAAAGCTTGACTTGGCTAGAGGAGTTCACACCCGTTTTAATTTGATATGGATAGAAACCCCTGTAGTTCAGTAAGCCGAGGGCAAGAGTCATTCATGGCATGCTTTTTCCAGGTCCTATCGAACAACGAGAGATGGACTTACCAGGTATGACAGTCGCTAGGCTTGGTCTTCTTTGTATCCAGAGTCAGTCTACCCAAAGAAAGGGGAAGCTCTAAAAGAAGCTTCGAGGAGCCTTGCCAATTAACGATTGGAGAGATGGGAATAAGAATTGTGTATTGTATTAAAAAGAGAAAGAGATTCGGATGAAAGTGCTCCCAAGGGGGAATCACGCCTTTTTTTTTCTAGTTCAAATAGCCCGAGTCTGACTCATCTCCCGGGGGAGAAGGGAAAGCAGGAGCGGTAGAAGAATAAGTAAAGGGAGTTTTTGCTCCCGTTAAAGGAAGTGATCTGACTCTTTCAGAAAGACGGAACTCCGAGTGAACAAAACAAAGAACCAGACTGAGACTGACTTACATTCCTTCAGTAGGGGATAAAAAGTTGATTAGCTTTCGTTAACAGAGATGAAAAGCATAAAATCCGAATCTGAGATCTTGAGAGATCGAATCATAGCTATGTAAAGTAGCCCTGGGCTGAGACGTGACCTCTTCTCCTCGTTTTCATTGGGTCACTCACTCGCCTACAGGTGAGAGAAGAAAGAAGAATTCACTGCTTCTGAAACCATAGCTATTCTTGTTCCCACGAAAGCAAGAGTGAAGAGTCGACGTTCACCACAGAAAGCATAGTCACAAGGGCAAGCGAACCACAGATACCATTTCACAAGAGCTGAGCTGATAGAATAGTGATTTTTTTCTTTTGAGTTTGGATGATTCCCAGATCTTTTTTCTTATATCCGAAATATTCTGCTTGTACTCTAGATTGCCTTTTTGTTCGAAATCGAGATCTTCGCCTTTGAGAAAGGGAACGAAGGAATTCCGTCTGTTGTCACAAGAATTGTTCAAGTGAAATGCGAATAATCGATTGAATCCGATCTTTGAAGGCTTCAAGGAATATCCGATGTTGGCGGTAGGGGCGTGGCTTTAGGAAATGTGTCTGTCTTTCGGCTTGGTCGATCAAAGAGTAAGCTTTCCCTATCAGCTGTCACTATCAATAAATATCTTAAGAGAAGAAAGCGTAGAAAAGAAAGGTTTTGATTCTGCTAAGTGAAGTGAACAAAGAAAAAAAAGCTTTCTCCGAGAAAGCGTCTGTTCACGTCAAGGGGGAATGCCGCTTTAGAATTCATAGTCAAGGAGGACTGACT